ACAGAAATAAGAACTTTAAATTATTTTGATTCAAGACCCCCCCCTTTTTTTTTTACTTATTTACTTGAATTTGATATTTTAGTTTTGGATACCAACTAAACTAATCACACAATATCCCCAGTTTTTTTATCTCTTTTTCTTTTGTATGATTCAGGAATAGTAACCGATTTTATAAATCGAAATACAGGGAGCCCCTCCCTCAAAAAAATTGATTTATTTATCTTATTATTAATCAAGAATTTTGTATATAGCTAGAACGCCCCTCACAAATTGCGAATACTAATTTGTTAAGAATGAATCGAATTGAAGCTATAGCGTCATCATTTGCTGGAATAGAAATATCTGCGAGATCGGGATTACAATTTGTATCGATTAAAGAAATGGTTGGAATTCCCAAAGTTATACATTCTCGAAGAGCCGTATATTCTTCTTGCTGATCGATGAGGATTACAATATCAGGTAATCCCGTCATATATTTAATCCCGCCTAGATATGTTTCCAAGCGAGATAATTGTCTCTTCAACACAGCTGCATCCCTTTTCGGAAGACGGTTGAATCCCTCTGTCTTTTGTTCAGTTCTCAAGTCCCTAAACTTATGAAGTCTTTTTTCTGTAGTGGACCAATTTGTTAACATGCCGCCGAGCCATTTTTTATTAACATAATGACACCGAGCCCTTATTGCAGCCCGCGACACTAAATCAGCTGCTTTATTTTTTGTCCCAACAATTAAGAATTGTTTTCCCCTACTTGCTGCATCAAAAACTAAATCACAAGCTTCTGATAAAAAACGAGCAGTTCTAGTCAGATTTATAATATGAATACCTTTACGCTTTGCAGAAATATAAGGTGCCATTCTAGGATTCCATTTCCTAGTACCATGTCCAAAATGAACTCCTGCTCTCATCATCTCTTCCAAATCGATGTTCCAATATCTTTTTGTCATTTCTTTTCACACTTAAAAGGGGGGTACCCAAAACTAAAATAAAAATTTGTTCCGATGGAACCTTCTCTTGTACCGGGGATGGCCATTTATGCACAAGCCGAGCCATTATTTTGTATTCATTATTATCTTTATTGGTGTTAACAAATTACCAAAGCAAATGACTACAGCAAACAACAAAAAATGAAATTAAAAATAGGAATCTGCTATTAGGAATTATTCAATTTTATAAAAGGCAGATTTTTCAATAGAAGAGTCACAAAATTCCCTGTGGTAGAATAAAATATCTCTCATATCTCCCTCGAATAAAGAGAAATTCTTTGTTTTTTTTTCCAAAAGAATGTTGATATGTTGCCGTGAACAATGCACCAATCCTTTATTGAACCCGGTCCCGGCGGGGATCACCCCCCCTAGAACAACATTTTCTTTCAGGCCTTTCAACCAATCGATACGACCCCGAAGAGCAGCTTTTGCTAAAACTCGAGCAGTTTCTTGAAAACTTGCTTCCGAGATAAAACTTTGAGTATTCAAAGATGCTCGAGTTATTCCTAATAAAACGGCTCGATAACAGATTGCTTCTTCTAAAGCGCGCCCCGTTCGTTCTGCTCGTAACAATCCAATCAATTCTCCAGGTAAAAAAACATTAGACATTCCCTCTTCTGAAACTAAAACTTTTGATGTTATTTGACGTACAATAATTTCGATATGCCTATTATGAATCTGCACCCCCTGGGATCGATAAACCTTTTGAATCTTATTAACCAAAGAAATACGACTTTGCACTATAGTTAGCTCAGCACCAATCAAGAATCCCCAAGGAATTCCAAGAATTCTTGTTATACACCTGTTCCAACCCTTAATCCGCTTTTCTAAGTTCAACGATATTGAATCAATCGAGCGGACTTCTAACACCTGTTCTACTTTTGGAAGACCTTGTGTTATATCGCCGGATCTCGATTTTTCATATATAAATGTAACTAATGTATCCCCTTCGTAAAGAATTTCTCTGTAATGCCCATGAACTTTTGCTCCCGGAGTAGCCAAATAGGGCTTAGCGGATCTTATTACTACAGAATCCCTTTGAACAATTAAAACTTGACCCGATTTTAGGTGTGGTTCTTTTTTGGCTATACATACATTTTCACAAAAAAATTGTCCAAGACTAATTATTGTGGACGTTTCCTCACAATAATTATTATTATAATTTTGATGAAGAAAATACCAATTCAATTTGAATGGATTCAAAACAACGTTACTGTATGGATCTAGATTAAAAATTCTTGCGTTTTCATCGATTAAATAAGAGTGAATTACTTGAAAAATATATTTGAAGTTATCAAGTTGCAAATATTTAATTACAGAGATCTGATTATAAGTTAGTAAAGGCAAAAATGAATAAAAATTCGAAATTTGAATGGCTGTTCCTAAGGGTCCCGACGAATTTTTAATTGTAATTAGAGGTTTTTTTTTTATTGATTGGTTTATCACATTGTGATATTTTACATGATTAAATGGACCGATTCTAAAACAATTAGAGGATGATAAAATTAAGAAAGATTG